TCAAATCCTATGTATGGATCATTGTCATTTTATACATCCTGCTATTTTCCACGATACTTCAGATTTATTGGCAAAGAGGCGAAGAAATAGATTCATCATTCCATTTCCATTCCAATCGATTCAAGAACGAGACAAAGAACTAATGTTCCCTTCCGGTATCTCGATTGAAATACCTATCAATGGTCTTTTTCGTAGAAATAGTATTCTTGCTTATTTTGATGATCCTCAATACAGAACACAGAGTTCGGGAATTACTAAATATAGGACTATAGGAATTCATTCCATTTTTAAAAAAGAGGATTTTTTAATTGAGTATCGAGGAGTCAAAGAATTTAAGCCAAAATACCAAATCAAAGTAGATCGATTTTTTTTCATTCCCGAGGAAGTGCATATTTTACCTGAATCTTCTTCCATAATGGTACGGAACAATAGTATCGTTGGAGTAGATACACCAATCACTTTAAATATAAGAAGTCGAGTAGGCGGTTTGGTCCGAGTGGAGAAGAAAAAAAAAAGGATTGAATTAAAAATATTTTCTGGGAATATCTATTTTCCTGGAGAGATGGATAAGATATCCCGACACAGTGCCATCTTGATACCACCCGGAACAACGGTAAAAAAAAAAAATTCTAAGGAATCAAAAAAAAAGAAAAATGGGATCTATGTCCAATGGATTACAACTACCAAGAAAAAGTATTTTGTTTTGGTTCGACCCGTAATTCTATATGAAATAGCGGACGGTATCAATTTAGTAAAACTTTTTCCCCAAGATCTGTTCCAGGAAAGGGATAATCTGGAACTTAAAGTTATCAATTATATTCTTTATGGAAATGGAAAATCTATTCGGGGAATTTCTGACACAAGGATTCAATTAGTTCGGACTTGTTTAGTCTTGAATTGGGATCAAGACAAAAAAAGTTCTTCGATAGAAGAGGCCCGCGCTTCTTTTGTTGAAGTAAGTACAAATGGTTTGATTGGAGATTTTCTAAGAATTGACTTAGTGAAATCCCATATTTCGTATTTCAGAAAAAGGAATGATCTGTCCGGTTCAGGATTGATCTCGGATAATGAGTCGCACCCGACCAATATCAATCCATTTTATTCTATTTATTCCAAGGCAAAAATTCAACAATCACTTAGCCAAAATCACGGAACTATTCGTATGTTGTTGAATAGAAATAAGGAATGCCGATCTTTGATAATTTTGTCATCATATAATTGTTTTCAAATGAGACTATTCAACGATCGAAAATATCACAATGGGATAAAAGAAGGGATTAATAAATTGAAAAGAGATCCTATAATTCCAATTAAGAATTCGTTAGGCCCTTTAGGAATAGCACTTCAAGTTTCAAATTTTTATTCATTTTACCATTTAATAACTCATAATCAGATCTCGATAAATAAAAATTTGAAACTTGACAAATTAAAGGAAACTTTTCAAGTATTAAAATATTATTTAATGGACGAAAACGAGAGAATTTATAAGCCCGATCTATGCAGTAACATCGTTTTAAATCCATTCCATTTGAATTGGTATTTTCTCCATCATAATTATTGTGAAAAAACGTTTACAATAATTAGTCTTGGACAATTTATTTGTGAAAATGTATGGATAGCTCAAACTAAAAATGGACCACATCTAAAATCGGGTCAAATTCTAACTGTTCAAATGGATTCTGTAGTAATAAGATCAGCTAACCCTTATTTGGCGACTCCGGGAGCAACTGTTCATGGCCATTATGGAGAAATCCTTTATGAAGGAGATATATTAGTTACATTTATATACGAAAAATCGAGATCTGGTGATATAACACAAGGTCTTCCAAAAGTAGAACAGGTATTAGAAGTGCGCTCGATTGATTCAATATCGATGAACCTAGAAAAGAGAATTGACGCTTGGAACGGGCGTATAACAAGAATTCTCGGCATTCCTTGGGGATTCTTGATTGGTGCTGAGCTAACTATAGCGCAAAGTCGTATTTCTTTGGTTAATAAAATCCAAAAAGTTTATAGATCCCAGGGAGTGCACATCCATAATAGACATATAGAAATTATTGTACGTCAAATAACATCAAAAGTCTTGGTTTCAGAAGATGGAATGTCTAATGTTTTTTTACCCGGCGAACTAATTGGATTGTTGCGAGCCGAACGAACGGGGCGTGCCCTGGAAGAAGCGATTTGTTACCGAGCTCTATTATTGGGAATAACAAAAACATCTCTGAATACTCAAAGTTTCATATCTGAAGCAAGTTTTCAAGAAACTGCTAGAGTTTTAGCAAAAGCCGCTCTCCGGGGTCGTATCGATTGGTTGAAGGGTCTGAAAGAGAATGTTGTTTTAGGGGGAATGATACCCGTTGGTACCGGATTCAAAAGAATAATGTACCATTCAAGGCCAAGGCAACATAACAAGATTACCTTGGAAACAAAAAAAAAGAATTTATTCGAGGGAAAAATGAGAGATATTTTGTTCCACCACAGAGAATTCTTTTTTTTTTAATTTCAAAGAATTTATGCGATACATGAGAGCAATCTAGGATTTAATGATTCCTAAGAGCGGATTCATCTCTTTAAACGTGGTCATTTTATTTTTTTTGGTAATAAAATAAAAGATAATAAATAAAATAATAAATAGAGAAAAATGAATGGCCTGATCATGTATCAACGACCAATTTTCGGTAGAAGAGAAGGTTCCATAGGAACATTTTTTTATTTATATTTCAGAATACCTGGTCTCTTTTTTCAATTTTTTTTTAAGTGTGGGGATAAATGACAAAAAGATATTGGAACATAACTTTTGAAGAGATGATGGAAGCTGGAGTTCATTTTGGCCACGGTACTAGGAAATGGAATCCTAGAATGGCACCTTATATATCCGCAAAGCGTAAGGGTATTCATATTATAAATCTTACTAGAACTGCTCGTTTTTTATCAGAAGCTTGTGATTTAGTTTTTGATGCAGCAAGTAGGGGAAAACAATTCTTAATTGTAGGTACCAAAAAAAAAGCAGCTGATTCAGTAGCGAGGGCTGCAATAAGAGCTCGGTGTCATTATGTTAATAAAAAATGGCTCGGCGGTATGTTAACGAATTGGTATACTACAGAAACGAGACTTCATAAGTTCAGGGACTTGAGAACGGAACAAAAGACGGGGAGACTCAACTGTCTTCCAAAAAGAGATGCTGCTATCTTGAAGAGACAATTATCTCACTTGGAAACATATCTTGGCGGCATTAAATATATGACGGGGTTACCCGATATTGTAATAATTGTTGATCAGCAAGAAGAATATACAGCTCTTCGAGAATGTATCACTTTGGGAATTCCAACGATTTGTTTAATCGATACAAATTGTGACCCAGACCTCGCCGATATTTCGATTCCAGCTAATGATGATGCTATAGCTTCAATCCGATTAATTCTTAACAAATTAGTATTTGCAATTTGTGAGGGTCGTTCTAGCTCTATACGAAATTCTTGATTAATAATAAGATAAATAAATTATTGGATTTGGTTGGGGGGATTCATAGATTTATGGAATCGGTTACTATACTATTACTAAATCGCGCAAAAAAGAAAAAGATAAAGAGAACAAACGGAAATATTATGCGATTAGTCGGTATTCAAAATAGAAAATGAAAGTAGACAAGTCAAAAAGGAGATGGTTGAATCAAAATAATTCCCTTTCAAGTTCTATTTCTTTTAGAGGGCAATATGAATGTTCTATTATGTTCCATCAACACATTAAAAAGATTATATGATATATCGGCTGTGGAAGTAGGTCAACATTTCTATTGGCAAATAGGGGGTTTCCAAGTGCATGCCCAAGTACTTATTACTTCTTGGGTTGTAATTGCTATCTTATTAGTTTCAGCCATTCTAGTTGTTCGAAATCCGCAAACCATTCCCACTTTCGGTCAAAATTTCTTTGAATATGTCCTTGAATTCATTCGAGACGTGAGCAAAACTCAGATTGGAGAAGAATATGGTCCGTGGGTTCCATTTATTGGAACTATGTTTCTATTTATTTTTGTTTCTAATTGGTCAGGGGCTCTTTTGCCTTGGAAAATCATACAGTTACCTCATGGGGAGTTAGCTGCACCCACAAATGATATAAATACTACTGTTGCATTAGCTTTACTTACGTCAGTAGCCTATTTCTATGCGGGTCTTTCAAAAAAAGGATTAGCTTATTTTGGTAAATACATCCAACCAACTCCAATCCTTTTACCGATTAATATCTTAGAAGATTTCACAAAACCCTTATCGCTTAGTTTTCGACTTTTTGGAAATATATTAGCTGATGAATTAGTAGTTGTTGTTCTTGTTTCTTTAGTACCTTTAGTAGTTCCTATACCTGTCATGTTCCTTGGATTATTTACAAGTGGTATTCAAGCTCTTATTTTTGCTACTTTAGCTGCAGCTTATATAGGTGAATCCATGGAAGGCCATCATTGATTCGTTTTCGAAATCGTATTTTTTTTTAGTTTAGCCCATCGCAATGTATGTACGGCTCAAGATAATCTACTTAGAGAACATAAATATATAAAATAGAAAGAAAAGAGATTTTTAAAATTTTGAATAAAAGGTTTATCCCCCCCCAGAAAGATGCAATAAGGTATAAATAAAATAAGTATACGATTTAGTGTAATATGGAATAGTAAAATGTAAAAGATTACCTGGGAATTGTAAAAAAAATAGGAAAAAGATCTTTTAGATAGATCTCTTTCCTATTTTTCCTAAAAATACTCTTTGTTTGACCAATTTCCATTTTCCTCCAATATATATTCTTTTTTTTTGTTTTGTTGTATTTGTTTTGTTCATTCAATTATAACTATAACATATTAAATATTTTTATTAGATTCTTTATTATTATTATTTTAGATTCGATTATATATTATATATAGATTATTAGATTAGGATATATTAGTATATTAGATATTAGGAGCTATAAGTATGATAGCTACGTTTACGACGTGTGATAAAAAGATGTTATATAGAACTAGAATAGATTCCCTTTTCATTCATTCACATCCAATTCAAGGATTGACCAAAAGAAAATTTTCATAAAAAAAAAATCAAATTATATTTATATCACTCAAATTCCGATATTTCTATGCAATAATTCGGTCTAACGAATTGATTTAGATTGATTATATCCATATGGATAATAAAAAAAGGGAAGAAAGGGCTTAAAAAAAACCGAGATTCAAAAAAAAAATAGAGTAGGAGTGAGGAGGGGTCGAACTGGGTGTATATAATCTAATCGATATAAGACAACTCTTTATTTTTTTATAGGTTTGGTTTCAAAGAATGATTCTCGAATCCGATTGAATCTAAGACACGACTAATTGGTTTACGGTATGGAAGAAACACATGTATATGTGATATTAGATATTAACTAGTTATATATGAATTAACTATGTATCTAAATTTGCCCTGCTACTACTGTAAATTTAGATAGGGATTCAAAAAACGAAGCCCTTCCGTTTCATTTCTAATTGTGAATTGAATATTGAATGACTAAATAAATTAAATCAAGAAAAAGAACGAAGAATTCAAAGAATGGTTCAAAAAATTAAGATAAGATAAGAATCAAAGTTATATGGATTCAAAAAAAAACTACGTGTGTAGAAACGAAAAAAAAAAAAATATCGAAGTAATTCGGGTAGTTCAAGAAATATTATTATTTCAATTCGGAATTCTTAATTACTTCGACGGGATAAATCTTAGTAATTAAATAATTAAGTCATAATTTGTTGGTTGATTATATCATTAACTATTTCTTTTCTTTATTTTATTTGGGGTGCGAGGAACTTATCATGAATCCACTGATTTCTGCCGCTTCCGTTATTGCTGCTGGGTTGGCCGTCGGGCTTGCTTCTATTGGACCAGGGGTTGGTCAAGGCACTGCTGCAGGGCAAGCTGTAGAAGGGATTGCGCGACAACCGGAGGCAGAGGGAAAAATACGGGGTACTTTATTGCTTAGTCTGGCTTTTATGGAAGCTTTAACAATTTATGGGCTGGTTGTAGCATTAGCGCTTTTATTTGCGAATCCTTTTGTTTAATCCTAAAAAAAATAGAAAAATAAGTATTCGTTTTTCCGTGGACTTGCTTTGCTGCTCTTGCTTTTTCGAATTAGATTAAGATTTCGCTCCTACACTAATTTATTCGTTCGGACAAGAACACAGGGGAAGGACTGATTTAAGGGTGAGGAATTAACATACTGATTCGCCTTCTTCCTTCCCTTTTTTAGTCCAATAACCCCCCCCTTTTTTAGAATAGAAAGTTTTTCGAAAGTGTTGAAAACTAGAGATTTTGCAATTTACATAAGAACTGGTATCTAATTCTAATAAGTATCATTCTTATGGGGAATCTTCGAATTGACTGACCAATTCAAATAATAAAAATATTTAATATATTTAATATATATATAGATATTTTAATATCTATATATTTATTATAACATTCTTCTTCTTATTATTATTATATTAAGATTATTATATTAATCTAATTACTAATAAAATTACAAATAATTAATATGGATTAATAGTAAGGAATGGGAATTTTATTCTATATATATAGAATATTATATATATAGAATAAAATCATATAAAATAAAAACTAAAAAAAAATCTAAAAATAGGAATCCTAGAAAGAGAATTAGTCTATCCATAAGAGGAGATGAGATCATATGAAAAATATAACCGATTCTTTCCTTTGCTTGGGTTACTGGCCATCCGCCGGAAGTTTCGGGTTTAATACCGATATTTTAGCAACAAATCCAATAAATCTAAGTGTAGTGCTAGGTGTATTGGTTTTTTTTGGAAAGGGAGTGTGTGCGAGTTGTTTATTTCAAAGAATAGATTGGATCCAACCAACTGCACTTTTTTTTCGTTATAACTAAGAAAATGTGCAGGATCCCGCGAATTACTTCTCAATAAGTTTAATTTTGAATAAATTTTGAAAAAAAATTAAAAAAAAAATTTTTAGAACCATAGCATTTCGTGATTCATTGGTAAATCCACTTTGATTCTCTATTAACCAAGAATTTTGGACTATTACCATGGTTAAAGCTAAGCAGTTTGAAATCTAAACGCAGTGTAGTACTCTTTCTACCACTATTTTAATACAGAAATGGTTTCAAAAAAATTGTTGGAATTTTTTTTTTTCGATATAGAACACTCATGTCGATAAAATGGCTTGAATCCTCTTTACGGTGAAAAAATGGAAAAACAGTGAATTTCACCCCCTTTTTTACAATGCGGAATCGATGACCTATGTATAAATGAATAAGAATTCTTTGGATTTGAAGAAAAAAAAACAACTTTGCTGACAATTCTTTCTTTGGTCAGAAGAGTCCTCCGAATATTCTGGTCTTGTATTGGTAATCGTTTTCAATATTTTTCATTTTAAATCTTTTATGGAATATCAAATATCAATATAAATAGAGAAGAGAGGATAGGCTCATTACATAAAAAAAGATAGGGAAATGTCCCAT